CGGTCGTATGCTTGAAAGATAACCCAAAAAATCAAAGGAATGCTTGGATAATTGGTTTATATGGATTCTTCCTGGTTGAGACCATACATAAAAATGACATTGCCAAAAATGGACAAGATAATATTTCCACTTATTCATCAGAAGAGGAGTATCTTTTGATGCCAGAATCGATTTTCCTTGATATCTAACATACTGTATAAAAGGATCCTTGAAGAACCATAAGGTGGCCGGAAAATCGTTAGCAAAGACTTCTTCGACAGGATATTTTATTTTTTCATAAAAACGTATTCGCTCAAAAAGAATCCCAGAAGAGGTTAATCGTAAATGATTAGATTGGTTACGGAGAAAAAGTAAAATGGATTCGTATTCACATACATAAGAATTATATAGGAGCAAGAATAATCTTTGATTACTTTTTGCAAAAATGGATTTTTTTGGAGTAATAAGAGTATTCCAATTATAATACTCGTGAAGAAAGAGCCGTAATAAATGCAAAGAAGAGGGATCTTTCACGCAGTAGCGAAGGGTTTGAACCAAGATTTCCAGATGAATGGGGTAGGGTATTAGTACATCTGATGCATAATTTAAATGTGGAAATTTGTCCTCGAAAAAAGGAAATATTGAATGAATTGATCGTAAATTATAAGATTTTACGGTTTCTGTCTCCTTTAAGGAAGATACTAATCGTAGGGAAAACGGAATTTCCACAATGACTGCAAATCCCTCCGATATCATTTGAGAATACAAATTTTTGTTGTACCCAAAAAATTTATTTTGATTCGAATCATTAACGGAAATAATAAAATGATTCTGTTGATACATTCGACTAATTAAACGTTTTATAATTAGTAAACTAGATTTCTTGTCATAACCTACATTATCCAACAAAACGGATCTATTTAAACCACGATCATGAGCAAGTGCATAAATATACTCCCGAAAGATAAGTGGGTATAGGAAGTCATGTTGCTGAGATCTATATAATTCTAAATATCCTTGAAATTCTTCCATTTAAAATTCAATTTGAATCAGAAAAGAAATAGGTGATTTATTGGGTTATCAAATGATACATAGTACGATACAGTCAAAACAAGGTATTTATATTGATAGTAAGAAAAAATTAGATACCTCGGAAACAAGTCAAACTCATCAACGGACTCTCCAGACCCTCCCTTTCCATATAATAGATTTATGTTCATTTATAGGATAACAAGATAGTTAGAAGCCCTTTATTTTATCAATCCAATCGCTCTTTTGATTTTGAAAAAAAAAAAATCTCTTTATCAATATACTGCCTTCTTCTACACATTTATCTCTACCCCATAAAGGGGAATAGCTAATAGTTAGGACTCATAAGAAATTTCTAATCCACTCATCGGAAAAGCTTTTCCCGCATTAAGCACTAATATATTTTTAACGTCTAATTAGATGGGGTAATCATTCAAAAATGAAGAACAGAAGCTCGTTACTTTTTATTTCCCTAGAATTGGAACCTCTAGTAAGGCTCTACCCATTTATTCATTCGACCCCCCACAAAAATGCTTTTTTAAAAATTGAATTTAAACAATTGAAATAAGATTTTGGACCTATTCAGTAAGAATGAAATATTCTCAGAATTATCCTACGACATGCTGCTTTTTCCATTCATTCCTTTCAGGATCAGTCGTGGTCTTACAAACTCTACCGATGGTATGGACGAATCTGTTGCTTCATACAAATGTGTAAAAGATGCTAGCCGCACTTAAAAGCCGAGTACTCTACCGTTGAGTTAGCAACCCAAATAAACAAATTAGAATGTGTAGATACAATCAGAATCCCAATAAATAACGAAATTGAATGGGACAACACAGTCAAACCATTAAAAAAAAAAAAAAACTCTAACTGAACATAATAAAAATGAACAAATCCGACGAAAATACAAAAAATTCTCAAATAAAAGATAAAATAAGGATAAAGTCAAATATTTGAAAATATTTATAGACCGCCTCTTGTCTCTCTTCTCTTATATTATCCATTAATTAGTATATATCGAGTTTAATTGATTAAAATCTTAATCAAAAAAGACTTCTTGTATGACAGAAAATATAAGAGCCTATTATTTGAATGAAATAAAATCTATGGAACAGGGATAAATAGATCCATTTATCCACGATCGGATTATATTTATTTGATACACTGTTGTCAATATGAATATTGAGAAAAGCATACGTATACAAAAGAGAAAACAAATTCTAAATCGAACTAACAATTCCGATTTCAATCAATTAAAATTAATCAAATTCAAATTATTTCAATTGAAATATAAAAAAAACGAAGGACTTGTGTTGGATTGGCACTATATATAATATAGGTGGAAGACTAAATTAAGGAAGACGGGGGAGAAGTAGAAAAAAATGAGGTTTATTCAATAACTAAAATAAGCAGATTTAGTCCTTTGTTTTTTTTGTTCATAGAGTTCCAACGAAAACGGGGGTAATGTCAAATTTTTATGTCTCTAGACCCCATTACTTCTACGTCATTTCTTATTTATTCACTTGATCTTTTTTTCTATCTATTTTATTTCCATTTTAAATTATTGGATCAATTGTTATATCAATAAAATAGAAATCCATTTTTTTGTCGTTATAAATAAAGGACACCATTCTATAGTAACAATACTAAAAGGGTTATACAAAGCTATATATAAGTCATCCACACCTTCTTTTTTTCTATTTTATTTTATCAATTGAATTTTGTTTGTTGATTAAGGCGAAGTTCCGTAAAAACCCCCGCCTTTTTTGAAATATCATGAACAGTTCCTGTAGGTTGAGCGCCTTTTTCAAGGAAGTATAGAATAGCAGGAACATTTAAATAGATTTGATTCTTTATCGGATCATAAAAACCCACTTTCCGAAGATCTCTTCCCTCTCGTCGGGATCGAACATCAATTGCAACGATTCGATAAATGGCTCATTGGGATAGATGAAGAATACCCCCCCTAGAAACGTATAAGAAGTTTTCCCCTCGTACGGCTCGAGAAAATTCGAAATTATGTCTATGTATAGAATTACAATATCAAATATATCCATAAAATCATCAAATTAATTAGACTATTGATTTTAGTACTTTTTTTCTTATTCTTTCTTACCCAACAAAAAAGAAAATTAGTCGTATTTGCACCCTCATAACTCAAGTTGGATAACTCTGAAATAACTCAAAAGAGAAACCTTTTAGATATTTCATCTATTGAGCGGTCTCTAACCCTTTAATTGTCTGTCTTCTTTAGAATCCATTTTGATTCTTTTCTGATCTAGTTGTTAAGACAATTGAAAATGGTATTTCCTTGTTCCAGGATCTTTGCCTTGAATCATTGGGTTTAGACATTACTTCGGTGATCTTTAAATCCTTTCAAAACGGCAGCAACATACCATTTTTTGTGATTTCTTTCTGTCAAAGAATCATACGAATGTTTGATTCCTGCGTAATACACTTTCCTTTTGATTTGATCGAAAGAGTTTTACCAATTTCAACAAACTTTCCTTTTGAATTGGAAATTTTCTCGAATAGGACCCTTTAAGTTTATGTATCGAAAATATACTTACGAAGCTGTTCCAATTTATTGATTGATACTAACCCTAGATTCTTGCCCCTGAAAAATAAATCAATACTTTCTACTCGAGCTCCATCCCATACTATATTATATCACACCCCCCCCCCCAAAAAAAGAGAGTTACAGCGGAACAGAACAAATGATGTCGAGCCAAGAGCACTTTCATTCCTATATAACATATAAAAAAATGGTGGATGTAAGACTCCACAACGGATCATGTCCTTCAAGTCGCACGTTGCTTTCTACCACATCGTTTTAAACGAAGTTTTACCATAACATTCCTTCAGTTTGGAACCCATATGTAATTGATTCAATTATGGAATCATGAATAATCATTGGTTCGGATAGAGATTAATAGAATTTAATATTGGAAATTCTATAAAAATAATTTTTTTTTTTATATCATTCTAAATTTTAGAATATTTTTCGATTATTGTAAAAATCAAATTAGTTAACTAAATTCTAACTAAATATAACACGAATAAATAAATATAATACGAAGAAACAAGTTATTTTGAATCTGTATCCATAATAGTGGTAGCATAAATTCAACAATTTCACACTTCTTCAAGTACCAAGAACTCATAGGAGTTCGTTACAAAGATTGAATTGATTGAAAAATCTCCTATCCGATATAATTATTTGCATTTTGCATAACATAAAGTTTTACAGCAAGGACCTTTCGTTTTTTATCATCAGTAAGAGAGAGAGAAATTCATATTGGATTAAACCATCTGTGATTAAAAAAAGATAGATAAAAAAACACTGATGTAAGGGAGAAATTTTATGTTGTTATTTTTTCATATTTATACTGTAAAATCGTTTGCGTGTTATTTGAACTCAATTAAATTTGTGAAAAAGATATGATTCCCCGGATTATGAAAAAAAAAAAAGAATAATCACATTCTATACCAATATTCTACTCTTAATACAGAAGGCTGTTCGAAAAGGCAATCTTTTATATATATTTTATTATGATATATTTTATATATCAAAAAAAAATTAGAAATATATTCTATTAATAAATAGATTATATTAATAGAATGTTAATATAATGATCACATTATATAATAATATATATATATAATAATATATATAGACGGGGTATGCTCTGGGACGGAAGGATTCGAACCTCCGAGTAGCGGGACCAAAACCCGTTGCCTTACCACTTGGCCACGCCCCATTTATTTCTATTCGACACTAATAAACACTAATATTGGTACGGGTTATTCGTCAACTCCAGTCTAAATATCTATTATTTATAAAATGGATTACTAGAATTTTTATACATGTAGACTATACATGTAGACATAGAATTAAACTGAATTTATTGATCATTACATATAATTCAATTAAGATATTGTACGAAAGTATGATTTATTCTATTCTCTTTTGATTTGAGATATAGAAGGATTTTTGATTGGGTGAGTTCAAATCAAAGAAAGTTTTTTGGTCTATCTTATTTATTTTTATTCATTTTTTTTCTTCTATCAATAATACCCTATTTATAATAATAAAATATAATAATAAAAAACTCAATTAAATTTATTAATAACTCAATCAAAATAAATACAATTATCCCCAAAAACAAAATGTTTGTTATGCTTAATATTTTAAGTTTGATCTGTATCTACCTTAATTCTGCTCTTTATTCCAGTAGTTTTTTCGTCGCCAAATTGCCCGAAGCCTACGCTTTTTTGAATCCAATTGTAGATGTTATGCCAGTAATACCCCTGTTCTTTTTTCTCTTAGCCTTTGTTTGGCAAGCTGCTGTAAGTTTTCGATGATATTTTTAATAAAGTCCCAGACAAATTCATGATTTATTCGAAAAAAATTCGTGGAATTGATAAGATCAGATACGTCTTACACTCTCAATTCAAATATTGAAATTCTTGTACAACCGCGACAAATCCGGATCACCCCACTTTATTTCTTGGTGTCAAAATAAAAAAAGGTAGGGTATGTGGTATAAAAGTGGAGAATCTATTCTCTTTTTTCCTAAAAAAATCTTGGAGATTGTGTAATGCTTACTCTCAAACTATTTGTTTACACGGTAGTGATATTCTTTGTTTCTCTCTTTATCTTCGGATTCCTGTCTAATGATCCAGGACGTAATCCTGGACGTGAAGAATAAAAAATAAGGTTTTCTTTGCTTGATTTTAAACTGTTATTAGTAAGGTTTTATCTATTCCACTTCTTTAACTATTCATTTTTATAATTTTAAACTATTAATAATAATAAAAAAAAAGAGCTCGCGATAAATTCGAAAGAAAATGCCAAGTCATCAATGAAAACGGAAAGAGAGGGATTCGAACCCTCGGTACGAAAAACTCGTACAACGGATTAGCAATCCGACGCTTTAGTCCACTCAGCCATCTCTCCTCTCAATTGAAAAAGGATAATACTATGTTACATTATAAAAAAAAAATAAGGCTTGAAAACGCCCGTCATAGTATATACTCTTATTTTTTGATTTCTTGATTTCGTCCGAAGGGGCTTTTTAGTTCCACGGCCCGGCCTGGTCAGTACTTAGCCGGGCCCGCCCTTTTGTTCCAACAAATCATAAATCAAAAGATTTATTAAATTTGAAAAAAAAAAAAAAAAAAAATGAATAAAGAAAAAAAAATTGCTTGTTATTGCGATAAACAAAAAGAACTTTTTCAATTTCTATGATATATAATCAAATGGTATCGAATCAAAGTGCCATTTCTTTCTTAGTTAGTCCTTTTATTCCGGTTTAAATAAGAAAAAGGGAACTCTCGTTTCTTGACACAACCCATTTTTGTGTTATGGCTTAAGTTCGAGACAAAACCTCGGGCAAAAAAGCACTTGTTATTTAGTTATTAAAGTGAAATGAATCCCCTTTTCCTAATCTCATTAGGTCCTCTGATACAAAAGGTAAACGCTCTAGTTTTCATGATTCTTTTCTGATCTTTTGTTTTAGTTTTGATTAGGGTCGACAAAAGGTCCATTTATATACAATAATCGGATTGTAGCGGGTATAGTTTAGTGGTAAAAGTGTGATTCGTTCTATAACCCCTTATATAGTTAAAGGGTCTTTCGGTTTGATTAATATTCATTCCGAACAAAAACTTTAGTTCTTAAAAGGATTGAATCCTTTACCTCTCAATGAAAAATTCGAGGAAGAATATACATTCTCGTGATTTGTATCCAAGAATCAATTTTAAATTGAAAAATTGGATTATGAGATTACGAAACATAATTTTTTTTATTGGATCAATACTTCCAATTGAATGAGTATGAGTAAAGGACCCATGGATAAAGATAAAAAGTGTATTTCTAATCGTAACTAAATCTTCAATTTTTCATTTCTATAGGGGGAATTGAAGCAAAACAGCTATTAAACAATGTCTTTGGTTTACTAAAGACATCGATAAATTGTTTTAGCTCGGTGGAAACAAAATACTTTTCCTAAGGATTCTTTCAAATAGAAGTAGAGAACGAAGTAACTAGAAAGATTGTTAGAATATAAACCCCCTCCTTTCTATAGGGATCGTCTAGAAAGCGGGTTGTTCTGAATAGATTTAGACATAAAAGCTGACATAGACGTTATGGGTCGGATTTTTTTATTTCGTTCATGTCTGAATCTGGGAATTTATCCATCTTCCATAAAGGAGCTGAATGAAACCAAAGTTTCACGTTCAGTTTTGAATTAGAGACGTTAAAAATGATGAATCAACGTCGACTATAACCCCTAGCCTTCCAAGCTAACGATGCGGGTTCGATTCCCGCTACCCGCTTTTACTTTATCGTTATAATCTTTAATATTCTAAAAATGAAATCTTTTTTTTTTTTATTTTAATATTAAAAAAAAAAATGGAATGAATCGAATTAATGTAATACATCATTGACTTGAATACTAAATTCTTGGAATTCTTTCAACAATTTTT